ACACAAGTATTCAATTAGTTCGGACTTGCTTAGTATTGAATTGGGACCAAGAAAAAAATGGTTCTATAGAAGAAGTTCATGCTTCTCTTGTTGAGGTAAGGGCAAATGATCTGATTCAAAATTTCATAAAAATTGAGTTAGTAAAGTCTAGTCTTTCATATGCCGAAAAAAGGTATGATACGGCGGGTTCGGGATTGATCCCCGATAATGGATTAGATTGCACCAATATCAACCCTTTTTTTTCGAAAGTGAAGATTTCAGTAGTTACTCAGCATCAAGCAACTATTGGTACATTGTTGAATCAAAATAAGGCTTTGATAATTTTGTCATCATTCAATTGTTCTCGAGTTGGTCCATGTCCATTCAATGGTTCGAAATATAACATCACGGCAAAAGAATTTAATCCCATAATTCTAATTAGGGATTTGTTGGGTCCCCTAGGTACTATTGTACCTAAAATAGTGAACTTTTATTCAGCTTACTATTTAATAACTCATAATCAGATCTTGGTAAACAAATATTGGATACTTGATAATTTGAAAGCGACTTTCCAAGTACTTGAAGTACTTAAATACTGTTTAATAGATGAAAATAGAAGGATTTATAATCCCAACCCATGCAATACCATCATTTTGAATCCATCCCATTTGAATTGGTGCTTTTTACATCACAATTATTGTGAAGAAACATCCACAATAATTAGCATTGGACAATTTATTTGTGAAAATCTATGTCTAGTTAAATATGGGACACATATAAAAAAATCTGGTCAAATTTTAATTGTTCATGGTGATTCCTTAGTTATAAGATCAGCTAAGCCGTATTTGGCTACTCCAGGAGCGACTGTTCACGGACATTACGGAGAAACCCTTTCTGAAGGAGATACATTAGTTACATTTATATATGAAAAATCCCGATCTGGTGACATAACGCAGGGACTCCCAAAAGTGGAGCAAATCTTAGAAGTGCGTTCGATTGGTTCAATATCGATGAACCTTGAAAGGAGAGTCGAAGGTTGGAACGAACGTATACCAAGAATTCTTGGAATTCCTTGGGGATTCTTAATTGGAGCTGAGCTAACTATAGCCCAAAGCCATATCTCTTTGGTTAATAAGATCCAAAAGGTTTATCGTTCTCAAGGGGTGCAGATTCATAATAGACATCTAGAGATTATTGTACGACAAGTAACATCAAAAGTGTTGGTTTCAGAAGACGGAATGTCTAATGTTTTTTCGCCTGGAGAATTAATCGGATTGCCGCGAGCAGAACGAGCAGGGCGTGCTTTAGACGAAGCGATCTGTTATCGGGCAATTTTATTAGGAATAACGAGGGCGTCTCTGAATACTCAAAGCTTCATATCTGAAGCAAGTTTTCAAGAAACTGCTAGAGTTTTAGCAAAAGCTGCTCTACGGGGACGTATTGATTGGTTGAAGGGTCTGAAAGAAAATGTAGTTCTGGGGGGAATTATCCCTATCGGTACCGGATTTAAAAAATTAGTGCACCGTTCAAGGCAAGACAAAAATATTCATTTTGAAATAAAAAAGAAAAATGTATTCAAGTTGGAAATGAGAGATATTTTGTTACACCATCGAGAATTTTTTTGTTCTTGTAGCCCAAAGAATTTCCATGAGACATTAGAAAATTCATTTACGCGATTTCATAATTCCTAAGCAGAGATTTTTTCTTTTTCCTTTCTAGTTTTGTTAAGTAAAAAAATGAAGTAAGTAATAAAAAAAAATTAATGGTTCGGACTATGTATCAATGGTCAACCTCGTTATAAGGTTCCGTAGGAACAATTAGTGATTTCTAAAAAAAAAAGAGAAAGCGCGGGAAAAATGACAAGAAGGTATTGGAACATCCATTTGGAAGAGATGATGGAGTCGGGAGTTCATTTTGATCATAGTACTAAGAAATAGAATCCTAGAATGGCCCCTTACATTTCTGCAAAGCGTAAAGGTATTTATATTACAAATCTTACTAGAACTGCTCGTTTTTTATCAGAAGCCTGTGATTTAGTTTTTGATGCAGCAAGTCGAGGAAAACCTTTTTAATGGTTGGTACCAAAAATAAAGCAGCGGATTTAGTAGTCTCAGCTGCAATAAGGGCTCGATGTCATTATGTTAATAAAAAATGGCTCGGTGATATGTTAACGAATTGGTCCACTACAGAAACAAGACTTCATAAGTTCAGAGACTTAAGAGGAGAACAAAAGATGGGGAAACTCAACCGTCTCCCTAAAAGAGATGCAGCAATGTTGAAGAGAAAATTATCGACTTTGCAAACATATCTGGGTGGGATCAAATATCTGACTGGGTTGTCCAATATTGTAATTATCGTTGATCAGCAAAAAGAATATACAGCTCTTCGAGAATGTGTCATTTTGGGAATTCTAACAATTTGTTTAATCGATACAAATTGTGACCCGTATCTTGCAGATATTTCGATTCCAATCAACGATGACGTTATAGCTTCAATCCGATTGATTCTTAACAAATTAGTATCCGCAATTTGTGAGGGTCGTTCTAGCTATATAAGAAGTCATTGATTATGATTATGTTATGATTAAGAATAATAAGATTAGTTAATTATTTTAATTTCTTAGATTGGTTACTATTCTTGTCTTGCATTTTTAAAAAGAGATAAAATGGGGTATTATGTTATGTGATTTCTTGGTATTTAAAATATATGATTAACGATGAAAGTAGATAAGTTGAAAAAGAGATGGTTGAATCAAAATAATTTTTTTTTTAGTTTGATTTCTGTCAGAGGGCAATATGAATGTTATACCATGTTCCATTAAAACACTCAAAGGATTCTACGATATATCAGGTGTAGAAGTAGGCCAACATTTATATTGGCAAATAGGAAGTTTACAAATTCATGCTCAAGTACTTATTACTTCTTGGGTAGTAATTGCTATCTTATTAGGTTCAGTTATCATAACTGTTCGGAATCCACAAACTATTCCTACCGACGGGCAGAATTTCTTTGAATATGTTCTTGAATTTATTCGAGACTTGAGTAAAACTCAGATTGGAGAAGAATATGGGCCTTGGGTTCCCTTTATTGGAACCATGTTCTTATTTATTTTTGTTTCTAATTGGTCTGGAGCTCTTTTACCTTGGAAAATCATACAGTTACCTCATGGAGAGTTGGCTGCCCCCACGAATGATATAAATACTACTGTTGCTTTAGCTTTACTCACGTCCGTGGCATATTTTTATGCGGGTCTTACCAAAAAAGGATTGGCTTATTTTGGAAAATACATTCAACCAACTCCAATCCTTTTACCAATTAACATCCTAGAAGATTTCACAAAACCTTTATCTCTGAGTTTTCGACTTTTCGGAAATATATTGGCGGATGAATTAGTAGTTGTTGTTCTTGTTTCTTTAGTACCTTCAGTAGTTCCTATCCCTGTCATGTTTCTTGGATTATTTACAAGCGGTATTCAAGCTCTCATTTTTGCAACTTTAGCCGCGGCTTATATAGGGGAATCCATGGAGGGTCATCATTGATTAGTTTTCAAAAGAGTCTTCTTTTTTTAAGCTTACCCCGACTGAGGCAATGGCAATGCATGGTTCAAGAAAATATACTTGGTTCGGTAACATATACATATATAGATAGAAATAAGAAATCCATATGTATATATGACTAGAGTTCTAAGAGGAAAGATAGACGATATTACGAAGGATGGGTTAGGGAGATCACACTAGATATATGTCTATATGTAATGTCTATAAGTCCAGCTACAGTTCCTGTATATTTTTCGACGAATTATTCTAGAATCTGATTCAATAAAAAATGCGGGTGGTTTCCGTTATGAAAGAAACAAATGTATATGTGATAGTAGATATATATTAGTTATATAGGGTTTATCCCTATCTATATATTTTTTTTTTCGAAGTTTTAGTTACTTCGATTCGATATTTTTTAGTGATCAAATAAGTAAGAATTCCTTGGTTGATTGTATCATTAACCATTTTTTTTTGGTGCGAGGAACCTATCATCATGAATCCACTGATTTCTGCCGCTTCCGTTATTGCTGCTGGATTGGCCGTAGGGCTTGCTTCTATTGGACCTGGAGTTGGTCAAGGTACTGCTGCAGGCCAAGCCGTAGAAGGTATTGCGAGACAACCAGAAGCAGAAGGAAAAATAAGAGGCACCTTATTGCTTAGTCTAGCTTTTATGGAAGCTTTAACCATTTATGGGCTCGTTGTGGCATTAGCACTTTTATTTGCAAATCCTTTTGTTTAATTTCATCCTAGAACGAAAATGTAAAAAAGTGCATTACACACTTTATCTTATTTTAATAATTTGTTTCGGTTTGCTTCTGTGAATTATATCACTACTTTACTCCTACAATTATGTATTTGTTGGAACAATACCCCGGGAAAGACTGATTTGAGGATGACGAATTAGTGGATTTGCTCGCTTTATTCCTTCCCGTCCTTCGGTTAGTACGCTGGAATTTTTACTTTCTTTTTAGGAAGTGTTTGAACAGGGGAAATATTTTGCAATTTCTACAAGACCTAGGACCCAACTTAATAAGTATCTTATCGGAAACTAAAAACAAAGAAAAAAATTAAGAAAAAGAAATCGATCAAAAAAGGGCAAGTCAAGTGATACAAAAAGAACTCTGTTCTTTGTTAGTCCTATCTATAAGAGGAGAGCATATGAAAAATGTAACCGATTCTTTCGTTTCCTTAGGCCACTGGCCATCCGCCGGGAGTTTCGGGTTTAATACCGATATTTTAGCAACAAATCTAATAAATCTAAGTGTAGTGCTTGGTGTATTGATTTTTTTTGGAAAGGGAGTGTGTGCGAGTTGTATATTTCAAGAATAGGTTGGAACCAACCGGCTGCACTTTATTTATTTGTGTTATTTATTTATTTGTGTTATTTATATACATATTTTTTTTTAGAATAAGATAAATAGGAAAAAAGTGTACAATCTCGACGAATTCCTTCTGAATAAATTAATAAATCATATGTAAGAA